AATGAAGTGTCTGATTATAGAGTTATTTTGATAGAGTAAAAAAAGTGAAAGCTTCACCTTCATTACAACTAATAGATCAATTCTACCCCCTTAAGTATCAAAAACTTATGTACATTCTATACTAAATTGTAATAAAAAGATAAGCTAATTAAGCTATTGGGTTCATACCCCACTTATAAAGGTTACAATCCTTTTCTTTTTAATTTATTACAAAATACTTTTTATTGTATCAATAATAATTGGAACTTTAATTTCTATTTCATCATACTCATGAATAGGAATATGAATAGGGCTTGAAATCAATCTCCTTTCTATTATCCCCCTAATAAGAAGGACAAAAAATATAATAGCCTCAGAAGCAGCATTAAAATATTTTATTACACAAACTTTAGCTTCTACTATTCTTTTATTTTCAATTATTATAGCATCATTATACTTTTCATTTAATTTAAATACAAATCTATATTTTTCATTAGTTTATAATACTTCCTTACTAACAAAAATAGGAGCTGCCCCATTCCATTTTTGGTTTCCTGAAGTTATAGAAGGTTTAAATTGAGTAAATAGTTTAATTATATTAACATGACAAAAAATTGCCCCCATAATTTTAATTATATACTCAAATAAAACAACTCTTTACTTTATTATTGTAATTGTAATAAGAATATTGATTAGTGGAATTATAGGAATAAATCAAACTAGATTACGAAAAATTTTAGCCTACTCATCAATTAATCATATTGGTTGAATAATCGGAGCAATTATACTGAGACCTATTATCTGATCTTACTATTTTCTAATCTATTGTATTATCTCAATTAACATTATTTTAATTTTTTGAATACTTAACATTTTCTATATTAATCAACTTTACATTTCATTAAATTCAAACCCAATAATCAAATTTTTTTTTATAATGAATTTCCTCTCCTTAGGGGGACTACCACCATTCTTAGGATTTCTACCAAAATGAATATTGATTAATTCATTAATTCAAACGCAATTCTACTTTTTAACCTTCCTTATAACTGTAATAACTTTAATTACTCTCTATTTTTATATACGAATTACATTTAGATCAATTTTAATTAGAAAAACTCAAATTAACTATTACTTACAACCAAAACTAAAAATAAACACAATTATATTTTCCAATTTCATTGCATTACTTAGTTTAATTTTAGTTACTATTAGGTTTAACTTTATCTAAATCAAGGATTTAAGTTAAACAAACTAAGAACCTTCAAAGTTCTAAATAAAGACAACTCCTCTTTAAGCCTTAGGGCAGTCCCCTCCAATAAATTTGCACTTTAGTATCCTAAATAGACTATAAGGCTTGATAAAGGAAATTAAATTTCGTTTGTAAATTTACAGTTTACCGCCTAATCTCGGCCACTTTATCGATTAAATGATTATTCTCAACAAACCATAAGGATATTGGAACGTTATACTTTTTATTCGGAAGTTGGGCTGGAATAGTAGGAACATCATTGAGACTACTAATTCGAGCTGAACTTGGAAACCCCGGTTCTTTAATTGGTGATGATCAAATTTATAATGTAATCGTAACAGCTCATGCTTTCATTATAATTTTTTTCATAGTAATACCGATTATAATTGGTGGATTTGGAAATTGGCTTGTTCCTCTAATATTAGGGGCCCCCGATATAGCTTTTCCTCGAATAAATAACATAAGATTCTGATTGTTACCACCATCATTAACTTTACTTCTAATAAGAAGCTTAGTAGAAAGAGGTGCAGGAACAGGATGAACAGTTTATCCCCCCCTTTCAAGAAATATTGCACATAGAGGTGCTTCTGTTGATTTAGCTATTTTTAGTCTTCATTTAGCTGGGATTTCTTCTATTCTTGGAGCAGTTAATTTTATTACTACTGTAATCAATATACGATCAACTGGAATAACATTTGATCGAATACCTTTATTTGTTTGATCAGTAGTATTAACAGCTCTACTGTTATTACTTTCTCTTCCGGTTTTAGCTGGAGCTATTACAATACTTTTAACAGACCGAAATATTAATACCTCATTTTTTGATCCTGCTGGAGGAGGTGACCCAATTCTATATCAACATCTATTTTGATTTTTTGGACACCCTGAAGTTTATATTTTAATTTTACCAGGATTTGGAATAATTTCCCATATTATTAGCCAAGAAAGAAGAAAAAAGGAAACTTTTGGTACTCTTGGAATAATTTATGCTATAATAGCAATCGGTCTACTTGGTTTTATTGTATGAGCTCATCATATATTTACAGTAGGAATAGACGTTGACACACGAGCTTACTTTACATCAGCCACAATAATTATTGCTGTTCCAACGGGAATTAAAATTTTTAGTTGACTAGCTACACTTCATGGTTCACAATTAAACTATTCCCCTTCATTACTTTGAGCTTTAGGATTTGTATTCTTATTTACTGTTGGTGGATTAACAGGTGTTGTATTAGCTAATTCATCAATTGATATTATTCTTCATGATACATACTATGTTGTTGCTCATTTTCATTATGTCCTTTCTATAGGAGCAGTCTTTGCTATTATAGCCGGATTTGTTCATTGATTCCCTTTATTTACAGGTTTAACTTTAAATAGTAAGTTTTTAAAAATTCAATTTATCACAATATTCATTGGTGTTAATATAACATTTTTCCCTCAACATTTCTTAGGATTAAGAGGTATACCACGACGATATTCTGACTATCCTGATGCTTATACAACTTGAAATGTAATTTCCTCAATTGGTTCTTTAATTTCGCTAGTTAGAATTTTTGTTTTTCTATTTACTATTTGAGATGCTTTCGTATCTATACGAAAAACTCTTTCTCCATTAAGAATAGCATCTTCTATTGAATGATTCCAACAATATCCGCCAGCTGAGCATAGATACTCTGAACTACCTATTTTAACCAATTTCTAATATGGCAGATTAGTGCAATGGATTTAAACCCCAAATATAAAGTTTATACTTTTTTTAGAAATAGCAACGTGGAATACAGTTTTACTACAAGATAGAGCTTCCCCATTAATAGAGCAATTATCATTTTTTCATAATCATACATTGATAATTTTGCTTATAATTACTGTTCTTGTAGGTTATTTAATAGGAACTTTATTTTTTAATGTTTATAATTATCGATTCTTATTAGAAGGACAAATAATTGAAATTATTTGAACAATCCTACCTGCAGTAACTTTAATTTTTATTGCATTACCTTCTTTACGATTACTATACCTTTTAGATGAAATTAATAACCCTTTAGTCTCTGTTAAAACTATTGGTCATCAATGATACTGATCCTATGAATATAGAGATTTTATAAGGTTTGAATTTGATTCATATATAATTCCTTCAAATGAATTAACAAATAACTCTTTCCGTCTTTTAGATGTAGATAATCGAACCATTCTACCTTATAATTCTCAAATTCGAATAATAATTACAGCAGCAGATGTTATTCATTCATGAACTATCCCGGCTTTAAGTGTAAAAATCGATGCTACACCAGGTCGACTTAACCAAGTAAGTTTCTTAATAAATCGAACAGGATTATTTTTTGGCCAATGTTCTGAAATTTGTGGGGCTAATCATAGGTTCATACCGATTGCAATTGAAAGAATCTCCCCACCTTACTTCACTAAATGGATTTTAAAAATAAATAATCTGTCATTAGATGACTGAAAGTAAGTAATGGTCTCTTAAACCACTTAATAGTAATTTAACGCCTACTTCTAATGAAAAGTTTAGTTAATTTATATAACATTAATTTGTCAAATTAAAGTAATCTTATAGATAACTTTTAATTCCTCAAATAGCTCCACTAAGTTGATTAATCCTATTTATAATCTTTTGTTTAACTTTCATTTTATTTAATGTTTTAAATTATTATTGTTTCTTGTATACTCCTAAAACTTCAATACCAAAAAAAACTACATTTAAAATTAACTGAAAATGATAACAAATCTATTTTCATCTTTTGATCCTTCTTCTATATTTAATATATCATTAAATTGATTAAGTACTTTTCTTGGTCTTCTTTTTATTCCAGCAAGATTTTGATTAATTCCTTCACGATATAGTTTTATCTGAAATAAAATCATTATTACATTACACTTAGAATTTAAAACTTTAATTGGAAATAATCAAATTAAAGGAAGAACTTTAATCTTTATTTCCTTATTCTCTTTAATTGTATTTAATAATTTCCTAGGACTATTTCCCTATATTTTTACAAGAACAAGACATTTAATTTTAACCTTAGGACTTGCTCTTCCTTTATGATTAAGTTTTATAATTTTTGGATGACTTAATAATACAACTCATATATTAGCTCACTTAGTTCCTCAAGGAACTCCACCTGTATTAATACCTTTTATAGTAATGATTGAAACTATTAGAAATATTATTCGACCAGGAACTTTAGCAGTTCGATTAGCTGCTAACATAATTGCCGGACATTTACTATTAACTCTTTTAGGAAATACTGGTTCTAATTTAACTATAATTATACTTATCATTTTATTAATTACACAAATTTTATTATTAATCCTTGAAGCAGCAGTTGCTATCATTCAATCATATGTTTTTGCAGTTTTAAGAACACTTTACTCTAGTGAAGTAAATTAATGTCAAGACATAAAAATCACCCTTATCATTTAGTAGATGCAAGACCATGACCAATTTTAGGAGCTTTTGGAGCTATAATTACTATAATTGGTTTAATTAAATGATTTCATTTCTTTGATAACTCTCTTTTTCTTTTAGGGTCACTAATTACTATACTTATTATATTTCAATGATGACGAGATATTACTCGAGAAGGAACATTTCAAGGATTACACACATATGCAGTTACTATAGGATTACGATGAGGAATAATCTTATTTATTACTTCAGAAGTATTTTTTTTTGTTTCATTCTTTTGAGCTTTTTTTCATAGTAGATTAACACCTACTATTGAACTTGGAATAACATGACCTCCAAAAGGAATTATCCCATTTAACCCTCTTCAAATTCCTTTACTTAATACATTAATTCTTTTAACTTCTGGTTTAACTGTAACTTGAGCTCATCATAGATTAATAGAAAATAACTTTAATCAAACTACCCAAGGTTTAGGATTAACAGTTATCCTTGGAATTTATTTTACAATACTTCAAGCTTACGAATACATTGAAGCTCCATTTACAATCGCTGACTCAGTTTATGGATCAACATTTTTTATTGCAACTGGGTTCCATGGTTTACATGTAATTATTGGAACAACATTTTTATTAGTATGTTTAATTCGTCATATTAATAACCATTTCTCATGCATTCATCATTTTGGCTTTGAAGCTGCTGCTTGATACTGACATTTTGTTGATGTAGTTTGACTATTCCTTTATATTTCTATCTATTGATGAGGTAGATATCTATATAGTATAAAAATTATAATTGACTTCCAATCAATTGATCTAAATAAATTAGTATAGATAATTATAATTATTTTTTATATAAGAATTCTTATCTTTATAATCTCCTTAATCTTAATAATAATCTCATTTATCATTTCTAAAAAAAGATTCATAGATCGTGAAAAAGCTTCACCTTTTGAATGTGGATTTGACCCTAAAAGGTCATCACGAATACCTTTTTCTTTACAGTTTTTTTTAATTGCAGTAATTTTCCTAATTTTTGATGTTGAAATTACATTGTTAATTCCTTTAATTTTAACAATAAACTTATGTAACTTAATATCATATTTTATTGTTACAGTTATCTTTATTATTATTTTATTATTAGGTTTATATCATGAATGAAATCAAGGTGCATTAGATTGAGCAATTTAGGGTAATAGTTAATTATAACATTTAACTTGCACTTAAAAAGTATTGACTTAGTCAATTTGCCTTAAGTAAGAAACAAAAAATTGTATTTAGTTTCGACCTAAAAGTTTGGTGATAAACACCCTTATTTAATTAATTGAAACCAAATAGAGGTATATCACTGTTAATGATACCAATGAGATTAATCTCCAATTAAGGAAATAGGTTATTCAAGAATAAGCTTCTAACTTAATTCTTTAGCAGTGAAATTCTGTTAATATTTCTATTTATATAGTTTAATAAAAACATTACATTTTCATTGTAAAATTAGATCTTTATCTTATAAATACTTAAAAGTTTAAAACTTCCCTGATATCTTCAATATCATACTCTAAATATAAGCTATTTAAGTTATAAATATAAAATTATAAATATCAATCATAAAACAACCAATAATATAAAAATCTTTAAGTTATTAGTATAAAGAAATTGTAAAAACTTAGAAGACTTAATAATTCTATTATAAATATTTTGTCTACCATAATATTCTGATCATCCTTGATCAATTGACTTATAAACTATATTTCCTATATAAATAGGAAAATAATTTACCCCAAAAGTTGAAATATACGGTATATTTCATATTGATGAAAAAAATAAACTAAACTTTAAGGTATCTAAAGATTTAACAGAATAGTTTAAAGCAAATTTAGCAATCTCATATCCTAATCAAGACCCAATTCTAATAACAATTAAAGTTATTATTTTTATTAATATTGGTAAACAAATAAAATAAGGTGTTGGAAACATTAATCATATAAGTATACTTCCACCAAAAATAACTAATATAATCAAACCAGATATACCCTTTAATATAATAAACCCAGTATCATTAATTGAATTTAAACTTAGATAATTAAAATCTCCAACTAATACATAATAAATTAATCGAAAAGTATAACATACAGTTAAACCTGTGGATAAAAAGAAAACAATATAAATATATACATTTACATATCTTATTGACATAACTTCTAAAATTAAATCCTTTGAATAAAACCCAGCTAAAAAAGGAAGACCACATAAAGATAAATTAGAAATTATAAAATATGAACAAGTTAATGGTATTTGATTTACTAATGATCCTATATAACGAATATCTTGATTATTTCCTATTCTATGAATTATAGCTCCTGCACATATAAATAATAAAGCTTTAAATAAAGCATGGGTTAATAAATGAAAAAAAGCTAACTTATACTCTCCTAAAGCTAAAATTGCTATTATTAAACCTAACTGTCTTAATGTTGATAAAGCAATAATCTTTTTTAAATCATATTCATAATTTGCTCCAAGTCCTGCTATAAATATTGTTATAGTTCCAATAAATAATAACACTCTTAATAACCTTGAAGATATACAATGATTAAAACGAATCAATAAATATACACCAGCAGTTACTAAAGTTGAAGAATGTACTAATGAAGAAACTGGTGTTGGAGCAGCTATAGCTGCTGGAAGTCAAGAAGAAAAAGGAATTTGAGCTCTTTTAGTTATAGCAGCTAAAACAATTAAAATTGAAATAATAGTTATTTCAAATCTACCCTTTATATAATCAATATAAAATAGATAATTAAATCTTCCATAATTCATTATTCAAGCAATTGCTATTAAAATAGCAACATCTCCAATACGATTACTTAATGCAGTTAACATACCAGCATTATAAGATTTAACATTTTGATAATAAATTACTAAACAATATGATACTAACCCTAAACCATCTCAACCAAGTAAAATTCTAATAATATTAGGACTAATAATTAATAGTATTATTGATAAAACAAATATAGAAACTAATATAATAAATCGATTAATATATTTATCTCCTCTTATATATTCTTCTCTATAATAAATTACTATTGAAGAAATAAATAAAACAAACCTTATAAATAATAAAGATATCCAATCTAATAATACTGTTATTATAATTCTACATGAATTAATAGTTATTAACTCATATTCTAATAATAAAGTATAATCAATTAATAAAAAATATAACCCAGTTAAAAAATTTACTATACTTAATATAAAAAATCTAAACCTATAAATCAAACAAATTGAAATTACCTAAAATAATTTTATTATAACTTTGATATCACAAATCAATATTTTTATTAAACTATTTAAGTTATACCCATAAAGTTAAATATTCACTTTTTAAAATTAAAACATTTAAAGGTAATCAATGTAATAATAATAATAAATACTCACGTACTGTACCATTTCAATATGAATATATTCCTCTATATAATATGCCATGTTGTCTATAAGAATATAAATATAATGAATAAGCAGCACTAAAGAAAGAAATCAATATTAAAAATAATATTAAATTTCTTCTCCATGAAACTAAACTATTAATCAATATAATCTCACCTAATAAATTTAAAGAAGGAGGAGCTGCTATATTACAACATCTAAATAAAAATCATCATATTGATATAATTGGTATTAAATTTAATAATCCTTTATTTAAAAATAAACTTCGTCTTAATAATCGTTCATAAGAAATATTAGCTAAACAAAATAAACCTGAAGAACACAAACCATGTGCTACTATTATTACTAAAGCACCTGATATTCCCCAATAACTTAATGTTATAATACCACCTAAAACTAAACCTATATGAGCTACTGAAGAATATGCAATTAAAGACTTTATATCTCTTTGTCGTAAACAAATTAAAGAAACTAGAAATCCACCTACTATTCTAATTACAATAAAAATAATATTAATCTTCATACCAATAGTTAAAAAAATTCTTATTAACCGTATTAATCCATATCCTCCTATTTTTAATATTACTCCAGCTAAAATTATTGATCCAGCAACAGGAGCTTCAACATGTGCCTTTGGTAATCATAAATGAACAAAATATATAGGCATCTTAATAAAAAATACTATGTTTATACATATGTAAATAAATATGTTATCTAATAAATAGGTTAAATAAAAAAAATCTAATGAATTATAATTCTCATAATAATAAAATAAAGAAATCATTATAGGTAAAGAAGCAAATAATGTATAAAACAATAAATATACACCAGCCTGTAAACGTTCAGGTTGATATCCTCAACCTATAATTAAAATCAAAGTAGGGATTAATCTTATTTCAAAGAATAAGTAAAATACAAATAAGTTTATTCTTCTAAAAGTTATGTATAAACATACTATTAATAATAATAATATTAGTATAAATAAATTATAATAATAATTAGTACTATAAATTTTTTCTGAAGCTAATAATATTAAAGAACAAATTCAAAATCTTAACAAGATTATAATATAAGATAATAAATCACATCCTAAAAAATATGAAATGTAATTAAACTGATATGTTAAACTAATATTAAAACAAAACAATAAAGTTAAAACAAAATAGACAAATTGATTCAACCAAAATCTTTTCTTAATAAATCTTAAAGGAACCATAAAAACCAAAGCAAATAAAAACTTTATCATAATACATTAAAAGTCTGAAAATAATCATTCCCATGTGTTCGAACTAGTGAAACTAAAATTGATAAACCTAAAGCCCCTTCACAAACTCTTATAGTCAAAAAAATCATACCAAAATAAAATTCAAACCCAAAATATATTAAATAAATATAAAGATTAAAGTAAAGTCTTAAAATAATAAACTCCAATCTTAATAATATTAAAAGTAAATGCTTACGTTTAATACAAAAAGATATCAAACCACAAAAATATATAAGAATAGAAAATACAATACACCATATTAACATTAGTTTTAATAATTTAATATAAAATAACGGTCTTGTAAATCGTAAATAAGAATTTATCTTTTAAAACTTCAGAGAAAAGGAAACCCTTATCATTAATCTCCAAAATTAATATTTTAAATAAACTATTCTCTGTATTATCATAACTCTAATATCAATTTCTCTAATTAGATCAATTACACTAATATTTTTAACACACCCACTATCAATAGGAATAATACTATTAACACAAACTATTATTATTGCTTTAACTATAGGCTTATTCAACTTAAATTTTTGGTATTCTTATATTATATTCTTAATTATGATTGGAGGTATATTAGTTTTATTCATTTACATAACTAGAGTTGCATCAAATGAAAAATTTAAATTTAGTATTAAACTTACAATTATAATTATTAGTTTATCTATCATTATAATCATAATTATAATAATAATAGATCCTTATATAACTAACATTAATAATATATATGAAAATTCAATATATACTAATTCCTCATTTGAATTATCATTAAATAAATTTTTAAACTTTCCTATAATGATAATCCTATTATTAATAATTATCTATTTATTAATTACTTTAATCGCTGTAGTAAAAATTACTGACATCAAACAAGGACCACTTCGACAAATAAACTAATGAAAACTCCTTTACGAAAAATTTCACCTTTAACTAAAATTATTAATAACTCCTTAATTGATTTACCAACTCCATCCAATATTTCAGCATGATGAAATTTTGGATCCCTTCTAGGACTATGCCTAATAATCCAAATTATCACAGGAATTTTTTTAGCTATACATTTTTCAGCTCATGTTGATCTCGCATTTAATAGAGTAGTTCATATTTGTCGAGATGTTAATTATGGATGACTCCTTCGAACTTTACATGCTAATGGAGCTTCATTCTTTTTTATTTGTATTTATATTCATATTGGACGTGGTATATATTATAGATCTTACAATCTCCATTTCACATGAATAATTGGAGTATTAATTTTATTCCTTGTAATAGCAACTGCATTTTTAGGATATGTTCTTCCTTGAGGTCAAATATCTTTTTGAGGAGCAACAGTAATTACTAATCTATTATCAGCTATTCCATACCTTGGAACATCAATTGTACAATGACTTTGAGGAGGATTCGCTGTTGATAATGCTACATTAACTCGATTTTTTACACTACATTTCCTTTTACCTTTTATTGTAGCAGCTATAGTAATAATCCATCTTCTATTTCTTCATCAAACTGGATCTAATAACCCTCTAGGAGTAAATAGAAATATTGATAAAGTACCATTCCATCCTTACTTTTCATACAAAGACACTTTTGGATTTATTATAATAACTATATTATTAACAATCTTAGTTTTAATAAATCCTTATTTACTTGGAGATCCAGAAAATTTTACCCCAGCAAATCCTTTAGTTACTCCTGTTCATATTCAACCTGAATGATACTTTTTATTTGCTTATGCTATTTTACGATCAATTCCAAATAAACTTGGCGGAGTAATTGCATTAGTACTTTCAATTGCTATCTTATGAATTATACCTTTTATTAATAAAAAAAATATATTAAGAACTCAATTTTATCCTATTAATAAAATCTTATTTTGAACATTTGTATCAATCATTATTTTATTAACCTGAATTGGAGCTCGTCCTGTTGAAGATCCATATATTATAACAGGTCAAATTCTAACAATTTTATACTTTTTATATTTCATAATTAATCCTATAATTCATATACTTTGAGATAAAATTATTTTTAAACCTTAGTTAATGAACTTGTTAAGTATATGTTTTGAAAACATAAAAAAGAGGTAAACTCCTCTATTAACTTAATACTAAATTTTATCCGCTAAATAAATAGGGCAAATAAAAATAATTTAAACCCTATAAAAAATATTAAAAAATTTAAAGCAGTAGGCAAATACCTTTTTCAACATAAATATATTAATTTATCATATCGATAACGAGGTAAAGTTCCACGAACTCATACTCACAAAAAAGCTATAAAAAGAACCTTTACAAAAAACCTAATATCAAAAATATTACCACCTAAAAATAAAATTGCACATAATATACTTATAAATAAGATACTTGAATACTCAGCTATAAAAATTAAAGCAAATCCTCCACTTCTATATTCAACATTAAACCCGGAAACTAATTCAGATTCACCTTCAGCAAAATCAAACGGAGTTCGATTTGTCTCTGCTAAACTTGAAACAAATCATATTATTACTAAAGGTAAACATAAAAAAATAAATCAAACTATAGTCTGATACTTTATAAAATCTAATATATTCAAACCCAAAACTAAATATAAAAAAGATAATAAAATTAATGCCAATCTTACTTCATAAGAAATAGTTTGAGCAACAGAACGAATTCCCCCTAATAAGGCATAATTTGAATTTGATGATCAACCTGCAATTATAATTGTGTAAACTCTTAAACTAGAACAACATAAAAAATATAAAAACCCTAAACTAAAATTAAATAATACAGTAATAAAAGGAATACACAACCATAAAATCAAAGATAAAAATAAATTAAATACAGGAGCTATATAATACAAATTAAAATTAGATATTAATGGATAAGTTTGTTCTTTACAAAATAACTTAATTGCATCTCTAAAAGGTTGAGCAATTCCTATATAACCAACTTTATTAGGTCCCTTACGAATTTGAATATATCCTAAAACCTTACGTTCCATTAATGTTAAAAAAGCAACACCTACAAGAACACATACTACTAAAATTAAACTTGAAACTAATAATAATAATAAATCTTTTAAAACAATTATTACTTGTATTATAAAATACATATTTAAATTCTAAATTTAAAGCACTAATCTGCCAAAGTAATAATAATATTCAAAATATAATAAATTTTATTAATACCTGGTCCTTTCGTACTAAGGTATAATTTTTTTTTAAAGATAGAAACCAACCTGGCTCACACCGGTTTAAACTCAGATCATGTAAAATTTTAAAGGTCGAACAGACCTAACCTTTTAGCTGCTACACCAAAAGTTAATTTTAATCCAACATCGAGGTCGCAAACTCTTTTTTCGATATGAACTCTCAAAAAAAATTACGCTGTTATCCCTAAGGTAATTTAATCTTTTAATCGTAATAAACGGATCAAATACTCATAAATCAATGTTATTATATAAAAAAAGTTATTTCAATTTTTCTGTCACCCCAACAAAATAGTTTCTAATATATTTACCTTAATGATTCTTAACTAAAAATATACTAAAAACTATAAAACTCTATAGGGTCTTCTCGTCTTTTAAATTTATTTAAGCTTTTTAACTTAAAAATAAAGTTCTAATTAAAATTAAATTGAGACAGTTATTTTCTCGTCCAACCATTCATTCCAGCTTTCAATTAAAAAACTAATGATTATGCTACCTTTGCACGGTCAAAATACCGCGGCCATTCAAATCCTCATTGGGCAGGTCAGACTTTAAATTATACTCAAAAAGACATGTTTTTAATAAACAGGCGAAAAATATATTTGCCGAGTTCCTTAACTTAACCTTTATAATATAAAATATTTTTTACATTAACCTTATACTAATTTTATCATTATTACATACAATACAAAATTAAATGTATCATTTTAATAAATAACTTAAATTAAAATATAAATCTTATTATAATGAAAATTAATTATAACATACTATTGATAAAAATTTCCAATCCTACTTTTATTCATATTAATAAAAATAATTTTAATACTCTATTTTAAAGCTTATCCCTTAAAATATTACTTTATATCCTTATCTAATTAACTAATAAACTAAATAATAATACAAACTAGATTAAATCTATTTCTTAAAAAACTAGATATCTTAAAAAACGAATAACGTTTCATTTCTAATATTATATTTTAAAAGTTTATGCCACAATTAAATCTATATAATATTAACTCTTTCCAATTCGAGAACAATAACTTATTACATAATTTTAATAAACCCTGATACACAAGGTACAAAAAATTAATTCTTCTTTTTTAAAATTACATTTCAATATATTTCAATATCCTATCACTATACTTTTAACTATAATATTAATTCTAAATTCTTAAATATACTAATTTCAAAAATATTTTTTTTACATAGTAAATATAAATCTTAAATTTCAAATTAAGTTGATTCTCACAACTAACTTTTTAATGTAAATAAAATGCTTTCTACCAAGCTCTAACTTGTCTTACCAGGCACACTTTCCAGTACGCCTACTCTGTTACGACTTATCCCACCTTATAATGGGAGCGACGGGCGATATGTACATATTTTAGAGCTAAAATCATATAATTTAACTTAATCATATTACTTTCAAATCCACTTTATATTATAATGTTAATTATAATAACCATGTAAATAATTTTATTGTAACCCATTTCTACTTATTTATACGCTGTATCTTGATCTGATTTTCTTTATTATTATAAATCTTGAATATTAATTATTCTTATAAAACATTCAAACTACGACGATATACAAACCAATAAAATAAGTTTAATTAATCGTGGATTATCAATTACAGAACAGGTTCCTCTGAATAGACTAAAATACCGCCAAATTCTTTGAGTTTCAAGAACATAACTATTACTAATCTGGTATTTCAAATTTAAATTTTTAATAATAGGGTATCTAATCCTAGTTTATAACAAAAATTTCATAACTTCAATTTCTATTTTATAGCTTAAATTAAAATTAATAATTTCACCTAACAATTTTAAATTAATACTATAAACAAAAACAAATTAATTATTAACCTATAATATTTAATTGTATTATTTGTGTAACCGCAACTGCTGGCACAAATTTTGTTAATACTACAATGAATTTCTAAATCAAAATTTCTTTTATATTTAATCCTCAATATTGCATTAAAATCTCCAATATATTTATTTAAAATACATTAAATTCCCACTAAAATTAGCATATAAAATAATTCAAAAATTAAAAATTTAAGCTAGAATAAAACTTTGTAAAAATCTAATATTACATAAATTAATTATATGTATAATAATATATACAATTATTAATTTTTAATAATAATAAATTTGACCCCCTTACACACCAACTTACTACTATTATATAAACTTAAATCTTAATTCATAAATATTTTTACATTAAATATTCCTATTAAATTAAAACTTTACGTAAGAATATTATTAAATAAATTAATTAAGTATTATAAATTCCAAGCTAGATCATATTAACAACGGTATCTCACCTACGGTTAGAATAGTATTACTGTGTAATCAGTAAGTTAATCTGGCTATTCCTCCAATAATTAACTAAATTGTAAGTTCTTCCTTAATTAAGTATTCTAAATTCCAAGCTAGATCATATTAGCAACGGTATCTCACCTACGGTTAGAATAGTATTACTGTGTAATCAGTAAGTTAATCTGGCTATTCCTCCAATAATTAACTAAATTGTAAGTTCTTCCTTAATTAAGTATTCTAAATTCCAAGCTAGATCATATTAGCAACGGTATCTCACCTACGGTTAGAATAGTATTACTGTGTAATCAGTAAGTTAATCTGGCTATTCCTCCAATAATTAACTAAATTGTAAGTTCTTCCTTAATTAAGTATTCTAAATTCCAAGCTAGATCATATTAGCAACAAAAATAAAACCGACTAAAATAAAATCAATACTAACTCAACATATTAATATAGTTATCCCCCAATAACTAACTAAATTATGAGTCCCTACTTAATTTAGTATTCTAAATTAATCCTTCCTAACTGTAATTCTAAATATTTAAAATCAATATAATTTCTAAATACTAATTTATTAAACTTTCTATTATCTACTTCTGTCCCCTCTATCAAATTTCTTAAATTTAAAAACCTTACCACCTCTAATTCAAACAACAAAATCAAAACTTGGAAATCCCTTCTAACTAAAATTGTCGCATTAAATCACTATTCAATTTATTATTACTACTTCACTTTATATCTATATTGAATTTCTATATTAGTATATTAGGTGACCCCCTTATACACTAATTTATTACTATCATTAGCACTTTATTTTATATTATCATAAGATTTACATATTAGTATATTTATCTATATATATTTTAAGTTAAAATAAAACTTTGTATATAACTATAAATGAATAAATTATAGTTATTTACTATATATATAATATTATTTATAACTATATAATATATTCATATATAAATATTTAAGGTTTATATATCTATATATAATATATATTATTAAATCAAATATTTATCTTGTATTTAATAATAATGTATTTAGTAATTATTATTATCCTCAATAAATATGTTCATTAATTAACTTCTAATATATATCCTTTTCTTTTTTTTCCAAAATTTAAACTGCTGTACATCCAGTAAAAAGTGTATATGGATTAAACAGAATTTAATTGATTGTATATACTTTGAAACTTCTGTAATTTGTATATTAATTATTTATATATTATATATACGAATAAATGGGATAAATGACTATTATTAATTAAATATATAATATATAAAATAAAAATTATATATAATATATTAAACATTTATATTAGGTATACAAAAAAAAAAAAAATTTGGGGAGAAAATTTTTTAGAACCTGATTCTCCAATAAGGCCCAAAAATGGTCATCTCGATCGATGACCAAAAAATGCAAAAAAAAAAATTTTTGAAAATCGTCAATACCATACGAATCTCCAGTAACACGATTTTGTCATTTTTTTTTTAAAAAAAAAAATTACATTTATTGATCATACCAAAAACCTAGTGTTTGTAAAAATAAAAAAAAAATAACTCAAATTCGCATTCTAACAATTTTTCTTCATATTTTTTTCTCATTAGATAGGAAATCCAAACTTCATCCATTTTATGTTTAAAATTAATTTTATTATAAAATAACTAAAATAATAGTTCAAACTAGATTACACTAAAATCCTTGAGTTTACTCTAAATTTACCACAAACCCTTAACTTTCTATTCTATTTTAAAAATATTCAATTTTGTTTATGTATATCCATTTCTTTACAAAGTTTT